AATTATTGAACAAAAATTTTTTTGTTTTCAACATGTTATATTTTTATTCTGGCATATTGTACGTTAATTATGTAAAGTAACTACTCTTGTTTTGAGGCTACAGACCCCCTCCAGAGAGGCTCCTGACCCCGTTTTAGGGGGGGTTAGGGGAGGTTTTGGCGTGGTAGGGGGTGAGAGGTCTCAAATGAAATTAGTTGAGTTTTTTTTTTTTTTTTTTTTTTGGGTTTAAAAATTCCAAGAAAAAGTTTAGAAGGTGCTAAATTTTCGGGTTTGATGGGGTTTTCATCTAAAACGCGAATTTGCCCTAAAGTTGGACGAACTTTTTTTCGTCAATAAATGTTTAATGTTTGTACTGCAATCTATTGATATGTACAGATTAAACATTAATATATTTATAAATATGGCTGTATACATATATATATATATAATGTATTATATGAATAGCAGCATTTAAATAATAGTTAAAAAGTTGTTATATAACGATGTATGTTTAATATAAAATACTATTCTTGGCGGGAAATTACTGTTGTTTAATAGGAAAAGAGAGAGAGAAATTGAGAATGTACTAGTAATGCAGATAGGTAAGGTTTATGAATACCTATAAAAAAGCTTATATATTATCTAAAGCTAGCATAATTGCATTCAAATTTAACAATAAGCCATTAAGAAATAACCTTATATAGGTTTTATTTTATAGAACTTATATTTATAAGTAGTGTGCGTAAAATAAGGTCCTATAGATTGTATATACATAAATTATTTATAGAGAAAGAAATATAGGCCGAAAAAAAAAAAAAAAACTTAGTTTATAATAAATTATATGGCATTTATTGACCAAAATTCAGTTAAATTCAACAATTACGTAGTTTTTGTAAATTTTACCTATTTATGTACATTTTTGTCTCAATACCTTCGTAGCTATCATAAATAGTTAACGTAGGGATTTATAATCATTTCTATTTATATGGTAGGTAAAAATTTTTAAGTCCTTAAAGTTTTATTTTACTAGGGTAATTTTTGATATAAATTTATTTTTATAAAAATAAGATATTATATAGCGTTTTTTTTTGTCTTTCTGTGACTTGGTAGGGGCACCGAGTTTTATTTTGAGTTGCGGGCAAGGGGCGGCTTGTAACCGACTTTATCCGGAGGATTGATTTTTGTTTTCGGAGATGGTAGCTTGAAGGGAGGAGTATCCTTCATTAAGAATCTTATTTTTTTATTAGTATGTAATCCTAATGTTTATTAAATATCAGGTTGTAACTTTTTGTAACTTACGTCAAAGTTTTATTTAAGCTTGGAGTTTAAGTTTACTTATCTTTTACATGTATGGTTTGGATTTTATATAGTTTTTTTTGCAGTATTTAATATTAATTATCTGGTTATTCAGGAATTAGGAATAAGTTAGAGTTTTAATGAAACTTGTGCCAGCAATTGCGGTTATACAAGTAATGCGGTTTAAACTTTTTGGTTAATAATTAATTGATAGTTTTTAGGTTTATTTTTTATCTTTTTAGGTGAAATTTTAAGTTAGATAAGGTCCTGAATATTATTTATGAGGTTATTAAAGTTCAATTGTAAACTAGGATTAGATACCCTATTATTTGAATTGTAAATTTTTATTCCTGATTATTAGTAGATTATTTTCTTGAAAATTAAAGAATTTGGCGGTATTTTAGTCCATTCAGAGGAACCTGTCCTATAATTGATAGTCCACGATTAGTTCTACTTTTTCTTTTAGTTTGTATATCGTCGTGTTTGAATATTTTAGAAGAATTTAAATGTTCAATTTGTTTTATAAGAGGGGATGTCAGATCAAGGTGCAGCTTATGGAGAAGAAGGAGATGGGTTACTATAAATTTATTTTTGGTTTATTGATTTAAATATCTTTAATAAATCGGATTTGATAGTAATATTGTCTGTTTAGACAATGTGATTGAGGCTCTAAAATATGTACATATTGCCCGTCGCTCTCATTAAAGTGAGATAAGTCGTAACATAGTAGATGTACTGGAAAGTGTATCTAGAAAGACAAATTATAGCTTAATAGAAAGTTTTTTATTTACATTAAAAAGTTCATTGTGCAATTCAATGTGATTTGATGTGACTAAATTATTTTCTTTTTTTGTTGGAAGTATCCTTTTTTTTAGTATTTAATAGGAAAAAATTTTTATTATTATAGTTTATTAGTAAAGTGATTGAAATTTGATATATTGGTTAACATTTGTAAAGAAGAATTAATTTTTCGTACCTTGTGTATCAGGGTTGATAAATTATGTGGTTTGTATAAATTTTTCCCGAATCAAAAAGAGTTAACTTTGAATGATTATGATTGTGAAATAAATCTATTTAATTCATAGTTGGTAGCGAAACGTTATTCGTTTTTTGAGATATCTGGTTTCCTAAGAAATGAATTTAATTCTTTGGTTATTAAAATTATATTCAATTTTTGATTTTAATTTTTTAACTTGTAATGGTAGGTGGGATGAGCTTCTTATCAGATGGCTAAAAATTTTTTTGTTTGGTTGATTAGTATAATTAGAATTGTTAATCTTTGGAATAATTTTATAGTTGATCTTCTTGATTTTATTATTTCTATAATTTTTAGCTTTTATATTGGGATTTTTTTTTTAATTTTTTAGATTAATTAATAATGATTGAATTAGTAAATTTTAATTTAGATTGTTTTTTGTTTGTGAGGTTTAATAAAGGAATTCGGCAATGAGGTTTTCCGCCTGTTTATTAAAAACATGTCCTTTTGAATATGATTTAAGGTCTAATCTGCTCAATGAGGAGTTAAATTGCCGCGGTATTATGACCGTGCGAAGGTAGCATAATAATTAGCTTTTTTATTGAAAGCTGGAATGAATGATTGGACGAGAAAACATCTGTCTCTGTTAAATTTTTTGTTGAATTTAACTTTTAAGTAAAAAGGCTTAAATTTTTTAGAAAGACGAGAAGACCCTATAGAGTTTGATATTTCGGTTATTAGAAGGTTTTTGGTATTGATTTCTTTTATTTTTCGAATTATTTGGTTGGGGTGACTGGAAGAAATGATTAACTCTTCTATGATTTTATTACTGATTTGTAAATAGTTATTCTGGATTTGCCAAGTTTAATATAAATTACCTTAGGGATAACAGCGTAATTTCCTTTGAGAGTTCTTATTTAAAGGGGAGTTTGCGACCTCGATGTTGGATTAAAATTAATATTGGGTGCAGTAGCTCAATTATTAGGTCTGTTCGACCTTTAAAATTTTACATGATCTGAGTTTAAACCGGCGTGAGCCAGGTTGGTTTCTATCTTTTGAGTTTTATGACGTTTTAGTACGAAAGGACCGAACGTTGAATATATTATTTGTTTTTTGAATTTCATTATTACTTTGGCAGATTAGTGCAATTGATTTAGAATCTTTTTATGTAATTTATATTACAGGTAATACTTGTGGATTTATGATTTTTTATTAACTTTTTTGAGTGCTTTGGTTTTGGTCGTGTGTGTTCTTGTAGGTGTTGCTTTTTTAACTTTGTTGGAGCGTAAGGTTTTGGGGTATATTCAAATTCGTAAGGGTCCTAATAAGGTTGGTTTTGTTGGAATTCCTCAGCCTTTTAGAGATGCAATTAAGTTGTTTAGAAAGGAACAAACTAATCCTATTATGTCTAATTATTGATCTTATTATTTTTCTCCTGTTTTTAATTTTTTTTTGGCCTTAGTTTTGTGAATGTGCGCACCATTTTTTACTGGTTTTATGCATTTTTCCTTGGGTATACTTTTTTTTCTTTGTGTTTCTAGGTTGGGAGTTTATACTATTATGATGGCTGGTTGATCTTCTAATTCTAATTATTCTCTTTTAGGGGGTTTGCGTTGTGTTGCTCAGACTATTTCTTACGAAGTTAGATTAGCTTTGATTTTGTTGTCTTTTTTAGTACTTATTTCTGGGGTTAGAATCTTTGGTCTTGTTTTGTACCAAGAATATGTTTGGTTTTTTTTCTTGGGGTTACCTTTGGCTTTAGTTTGGTTTGTTTCTAGATTGGCTGAGACTAATCGGACTCCTTTTGACTTTGCTGAGGGGGAATCTGAGTTGGTTTCTGGCTTTAATATTGAGTATAGAAGAGGAGGTTTTGCTTTGATTTTTTTGGCTGAGTATTCTAATATTCTTTTTATGAGATTTATTTTTTGTATGTTATTTATGGGGGGTGATTTGATAAGGTTCATTTTTTTTTTGAAGGTTGTTTTTATTGCTTTTTTGTTTATTTGGGTTCGTGGGACTCTTCCTCGTTTTCGGTATGATAAGCTTATGTATTTGGCTTGGAAGAGGTTTTTGCCTGTTTCGTTAAATTACTTGATATTTTTTTTTGGTTTAAAATTCTTTATTTTTGCCCTTTTAATTTAGTTAACTAAATTTAGTATAAGTTAATAGGGTAATTAACCCTTTGGTGTATTTTCAAAATACAAACTTTAACAAGTTCATTAACTAATTTTTAAATATAATAGAATCTCATGCTGCTGATGCTCAGTATAGGATTGGGAAGTATAGGAAGTAAAGAACTGTGAGGATTTGTCCTGTGATAATGTACGGGTCTTCTACTGGTCGTGCTCCAATTCATGTCAGTAACAGTGTAATTGAGACGTATGATCAGAATAAAATTTTGTTGATTGGGTAGAATTGGTTTCTTTGTATTTTCTTTTTGAATGCTGGTATGATTAGAAGAATGGCAATTGATATAAATAATGCAATTACTCCTCCTAGCTTGTTAGGGATTGATCGTAGAATTGCATAGGCGAATAGGAAATATCATTCTGGTTGAATATGGACAGGAGTCACAAGTGGGTTGGCTGGTGTGAAGTTTTCTGGATCTCCTAGTATGTAGGGATTTCATAGTGTAATTAGTGTTAAGATTATTAGTGTTAGGTTAAATCCAATTATGTCCTTGAATGTAAAATATGGGTGGAATGGAATTTTGTCGATATTTCTATTTGTTCCCAGAGGATTATTTGAACCTGTCTGATGAAGGAAAATTAGGTGTACTATTGATATGGCTAGAACAATGAATGGGAATAGGAAGTGTAGTGTAAAGAATCGTGTTAGTGTTGCGTTATCTACAGCGAAGCCTCCTCATAATCATTGTACAATGGTTGTGCCTAGGTATGGGATTGCGGATAGGAGGTTTGTAATTACTGTAGCTCCTCAAAATGATATTTGCCCTCATGGTAGGACGTAACCAAGGAAGGCTGTTCCTATAACTGTAAGTAAGATAATTACTCCTACTGATCATGTTTCGTGATATATGAATGATCCGTAGTATAGACCTCGTCCTACGTGAAGATAGATGCAGATAAAAAAGAATGATGCTCCGTTGGCATGAAGGGTTCGTAGAAGCCAACCGTAATTAACGTCCCGGCAAATGTGGACGACTCTGTTGAATGCAAGAGAAATATCTGCGCAGTAGTGTATAGCTAGAAATAATCCTGTGACGATTTGTAAGATCAGACACATCCCTAGAAGTGAACCGAAGTTTCATCATGCTGAGATGTTTGAGGGTGTTGGTAGATCAATTAATGAATTATTAACTATTTTTAAAATTGGATGGGTTTTTATGATTTTCATTAGTTTTTTTGTCGTAGAGGTCCGTATGTAATGTTTGTAATTTTTACTACTGCAATTAGGGCTAGGAGTAGGTATATAATAAGGGAAATTATTCATGAGTTTAAAGGGAAGTTTAAGTATTTACTTATAGATAAATAGTAGATTACGTTTATTGCTGATTTTCTTGTGTCTATGTTTATAGAGTTTTGGTACGTGATGAATTGGTCAGAAATTATTATTAGTATTGCTGTTGTTGAAACTGTTAGTAGGAGTAGAATTGATAATTTATTTGAGAACAGGAACTTTTCGTTTGATGCTACTCTTGTTATGTAGATAAATAAAACTAATATTCCTCCAATTATGATTATAAATAAGATATAAGAGAATCAGAAGTTGTGTGATATAAGACCTGTGATTATTGCGATTAAAGTTGTTTGAATTAGGAGAATTAGTCCTATTGATAGGGGATGATTTATGAATATGAATGTTACTGATATAATTAGTGTTGATGAATAAAGAATGGAAATAATGCAGAGAATAGTTTAATTAAAATATTAATTTTGGAGATTAATGATAAGAGTATTCTTTTCTCTGAAGTTTTAAAAGCTGGGCTTATTTCTGATTTACAAGATCAGTATTTTTTTTTAAATTATTAAAACAATGTCAGTTTTGAATATTTATTTTCCTATTTTTATATATTTTGTTGGAGTTGCGGTTTTTTGTTTTAAATGTAAGCATTTACTTTTAATGCTTTTGAGTCTTGAGTTTGTTGTATTATCTTTGTATTTTGGTCTTTATTTGGTTATGATGAATTATGGGTATGAGTATTATTTTGGAATGGTTTTTTTGACAATAAGAGTTTGTGAAGGTGCCTTGGGTTTATCTATTTTAGTGTCGATGATTCGTTCTTATGGAAATGATTATTTTCAGACCTTTAGAATTTTATGATAAAGTTTTTATTTTTTATAATTTTTATGATTCCTTTAAGTTTTTTAGGTGGAATGTTTTGGGTTCATCAAGTTATATATTTTTTAATTTTTTTTTTGTTTGTTCTTAGGTATAGAATTAGTCTAACTTTTAGTGATTTAAGTTATTTCCTTGGTTGTGATTTTATTTCTTATTTTCTTGTTTTGTTAAGAATTTGAATTTGTGGCTTAATAATTATGGCTAGAGAGAAGATTTATAAGGAATCTTATTATTCTAGGTTTTTCCTTTTTGTAATAATTGTATTGCTGATTTCTTTGTATTTGACATTTTCTTCTCTTAATTTGTTCATTTTTTACTTGTTTTTTGAAGTAAGACTTATTCCTACACTTGTTTTGATTCTTGGTTGAGGATATCAGCCTGAGCGTATTCAAGCAGGGATGTATATATTTTTTTATACTTTGTTTGCTTCTTTGCCTATGATGGTTGCTATTTTTTATCTTTATTATGGTTTGGACTCTATTGATTTTTTCTTTTTATATAATAAATTTGATTCTTTTTTTCTTTATGCGTGTATAATTGGGGTGTTTTTAGTTAAAATTCCTATGTTTTTTGTACATTTATGATTGCCTAAGGCTCATGTTGAAGCTCCTGTTTCTGGGTCTATAATTTTAGCTGGAATCATGTTGAAATTAGGTGGATATGGATTTATTCGTCTTATACCAGTATTTCTAAATGTAGGGGTCAAATATAATTTTTTGTTTATTTTAATTTCTTTATTTGGAGGTTTTGTTATTTCTTTGGTTTGTTTACGTCAGAGAGATATTAAGGCTTTGGTTGCTTATTCTTCAGTTTCTCATATAGGATTGGTTTTGGGGGGTATTATGACTATGAATTTATGAGGGTTGTACGGATCAGTAGTAATAATAATTGCTCATGGTTTATGTTCTTCGGGACTTTTTTGCCTAGCTAATATTTCTTATGAACGGTTGGGAAGCCGGAGACTTTTTTTAACAAAGGGGTTAATTAATTTGATACCTAGAATGTCTCTTTGGTGATTTTTGTTAAGTTCATCTAATATAGCGGCTCCTCCTTCTTTTAATTTAATAGGAGAAATTATGTTGATTAACAGTTTAGTTTCTTGAGGACTACTAACTATTGGGTTGCTTATACTTAGTTCTTTTTTCAGAGCAGCTTATTCTTTGTATCTGTATTCTTATAGACAACATGGAAAAATTTATTCTGGTCTTTATGGGTTTAGTTTGGGATTTTTACGTGAATATTTATTGTTGTTTTTACATTGAATACCTCTTAATTTACTTTTCTTAAAGGGTGACATTTTTGTTTTTTATTTAAATAGTTTAATTAAAATATTGATTTGTGGAGTCAAAGATGTAAATTATTACTTTAGATAATTTTGTCTATTTGTTATGTTTATTTTTTGGTTTTTTTGTTTATTAGATTAATTATATTTTCAGGTAGAGTTATTTTCATGATTTTTGATTATAGACTAATGATTGAATATGAAATTTTTAGTTTAAATTCTAATGTGGTTTATATATCAATTCTTTTTGATTGAATATCTTTATTATTTATGAGTTTTGTTTTATTTATTTCTTCTATGGTAATTTTTTATAGAGACGAGTATATGAGAGGTGATTTAAATATTAATCGTTTTATTTTGCTAGTGGTTATGTTTGTGGCTTCTATAATGTTTTTAATTATTAGTCCTAATTTAATTAGAATTTTATTAGGTTGGGATGGTCTTGGTTTAGTTTCTTATTGTTTAGTAATTTATTATCAGAATGTAAAGTCTTATAATGCAGGAATAATTACTGCCTTGTCTAATCGAATTGGTGATGTTGCTTTACTAATTAGAATTGCTTGAATATTAAATTATGGAGACTGAAATTATATTTATTATTTGGATTATATGAAGGATGATTTTGTTATAACAGTTGTTGCTGGTTTAGTTATGTTGGCTGCTTTAACTAAGAGAGCTCAAATTCCTTTTTCTTCGTGGCTTCCTGCTGCTATGGCAGCTCCTACTCCTGTATCTTCTTTAGTTCATTCTTCAACCTTGGTTACTGCAGGTGTTTACTTATTGATTCGATTTAGATTTGGTCTTGGAGAATTTTTTATGATGATTCTTTTATTTATTTCTATGCTGACTATATTTATGGCTGGATTAGGTGCTAATTATGAATTTGATTTGAAGAAAATTATTGCTTTATCTACCTTGAGTCAGCTTGGATTAATAATGAGAATTTTAGCTTTAGGAGATTATTTTTTGGCTTTTTTTCATTTATTAACACATGCCTTGTTTAAGGCTTTACTTTTTATGTGTGCAGGTTGTATAATTCATAATTTAGGTAACTTCCAGGATATTCGTTTTATAGGAGGTTTAATTAATCATATACCCCTTACTTGTTGTTATTTTAATATCTGTAATATAGCATTGTGTGGTTTACCTTTTTTATCAGGTTTTTATTCTAAGGATTTGATTTTGGAAGTTATGTCAATGGGATATCTAAATTTTTTTGTTTACTTTATTTTTTACTTTTCTACAGGTCTAACTGTTTGATATTCTGTGCGTCTGAGGTATTATACTTTGTTTGGGGATTTTAATTTCAGTTCTATTCATAATATTAGAGATACTGGTTATACAATGTTAAAGGGGATGTCCGGTTTAATTTTTTTGGTGGTTTTCGGTGGTAGAATATTGTCTTGGATTATATTTCCAACACCTTATTTTATTGTTTTGCCTTTTTATATGAAGATAATGGTGGTGTTGGTTATTTTATTAGGCATTTATTTTGGATATGAGTTTTCTAAGTTTATATTAAGTTATGACTTGAAGGCTATAAATTTTCTTTATTCGAGTTTATTTTTTTCATCTATATGGAATTTACCTATTCTTTCTACTTTTGGTGTTAATTATTATCCTGTAATAATAGGGGGTCTTTATTATAAGAGGTTTGATCAGGGTTGATCTGAATATTTTGGGAGACAGAATATTTATTCAACAATGGTTAAGTTTTCTAAGTTTTTCCAGTTGATTTTTAGTAATAATATTAAGATTTATTTGTCTTTTTTGGTGATCTGGGTATTTTGCTTGTTCGTTTTTATTTACTTTAATAGCTTATATAGAGCATGACACTGAAGATGTTAGGGAGACTTTTTGTCTTAGAGTATTTATGAAAATAATTATTTTAATTTTACAATGAAAATGTAATGTTTTATTAAACTACATAAATAGAAATATTAACGGAGTTTCACCGCTAAAGTTAAAAGTTAGAAGCTTTATCTTGGGTCTCATATTTCTTTAATTGGAGTTTTTACTCATTGATATCATTAACAGTGATATACCTCTATTTTGGTTTCAATTAATAAATAAGGATGAATAAACATCAAAGGACTAGGTCGAAACTAGTTACAAATTTTTGTTTCTTATTTAAGATAAATTGATTATTCAATATTTTTTAAATGCAAATTAAATGTTGTTACTTAAACTATTATCCTAGTAGGCTCAATTCAATGCTCCTTGCTTTCATTCATGGTATAAGCCGATTAATAAAATTAGGATAAATACTGAGGAGATAAGAAGAAATCTTACTGTGTTTGTTGATTTCATTGTTACTACTAGGGGTAGGAGAAGGGTGATTTCTACGTCGAAGATTAAGAAGATTACTGCGATTAGAAAGAATTGGAGGGAGAAGGGGATTCGTGCAGAAGATTTTGGGTCGAACCCACATTCGAATGGAGATCTTTTTTCCCGGTCGGTAAAGGTTTTTTTTGAGATGATAGATGCTAAAATAATTAGGACTGTTCTGATGGTGAATATGATTATTGATAGTGATGAAATTATTAGGATTATTTATACTAGGTAACTAGATCTTTTGATTGGAAGTCAAATATAATTTTTATACTATATAAATATCTACCTCATCAGTAGATAGTGATATAAAGGAATAGTCATACTACATCAACAAAGTGTCAGTATCATGCTGCTGCTTCGAATCCGAAATGATGAATTTGTGAGAAGTGATTGAAAATTTGTCGAGCTAGACATACTCTTAGAAAAATTGTTCCAATAATTACGTGGAGTCCATGGAATCCTGTTGCCATGAAGAAGGCAGAACCGTATACTGAGTCTGCAATTGTGAAAGCAGATTCAAAATATTCATATGCTTGTAGTATGGTAAAGTAAATTCCTAGAATGATTGTGAGAGAAAGTCCGTAAATAGCTTGTTTGTAATCATTTTCTATCAGACTGTGATGAGCTCAGGTTACAGTGATTCCAGAAGAAATGAGGATTAGTGTGTTTAGAAGTGGAATTTGTATTGGGTTAAAAGTTTGGATTCCTTTTGGAGGTCAAGTTATACCTAGCTCAATTGAAGGGGAAAGCCTTCTATGAAAGAATCCTCAAAAGAAAGATACGAAGAATAGAACTTCTGAGGTAATAAAAAGAATTATTCCCCATCGTAGTCCTGTTGCTACGGGAAGAGTATGTAATCCTTGGAAAGTTCCTTCTCGGGTGATATCTCGTCATCATTGGTATATAATTAAAATTGTATTGATTGCTCCTAGTAAGAACAGGTCAGGTGTAAATATATGAAATCATTTAATTAATCCTATTATTATTACTATTGCTCTAAATGCACCTAAAATTGGTCATGGTCTAACTTCTACGAGGTGGAAAGGGTGATTTTTGTGTGCTCTCATTAATTTACTTCTCTGGAGTATAATGTTCTAAGAATCGAGAATACGTATGATTGAATTACAGCTACGGCAGATTCAAGAATTAGTAGTAGAATTTGTGTGATAACTAGTAGGTTTAGTATTAATAGTCTTATTGATGGACCTGTATTTCCAAGTAGGGTAAGTAGTAGGTGACCTGCAATTATGTTTGCTGTTAATCGAATAGCGAGGGTTCCCGGACGAATGATATTTCTAATAGTTTCAATACATACTATAAATGGTATTAGAACAGGGGGAGTACCTTGCGGAACTAAGTGTGCTAGTATGTGAATGGTGTTATTAATTCATCCATAAATTATGAATCTTAATCATAGTGGTAGAGCTAGAGTTAAGGTTAGTGTTAGATGTCTAGTTCTTGAGAATACATAAGGGAATAGTCTTAGAAAGTTATTGAATAGAATCAGGGAGAATAGCGAGATAAAAATTAATGTTCTTCCCTTCATTTTATTAATTTTTAATAGGATTTTGAATTCGTTATGTAGAGCTGATGTAATTTTTACTCATGCTAGGTTGATTCGTGAAGGAATAAGTCAGAATATTGATGGGAGGAAAAGGATCCCTAATGTGACTCTTAGTCAGTTCAGGGAGAAGTTTGATCTTGTTGCTGGGTCGAATGTAGAGAATAGATTTGTTATCATTTTCAATTGAATTTGGATCTCTTTTTATGAAAAGATTTTTGTCTGTTGTTGTAATTGAATGAGAAGTAATTTAGGGTTCTTATAATTATGAATATAATTACGAATGAAATAAATAGGTTTAATCATCTTAATGGAGCTATTTGTGGAATTAAAAATTATTACGAGTAATAATTTTAGCTTGACAAGCTAATGTTATAATTTAACTAAATTTTTCATTAGAAGTAGGTGCTAATCTACTATAAAGTGGTTTAAGAGACCATTACTTGCTTTCAGTCATCTAATGAGAATGATTTTACTCAATTAATAAAAGATTTAGGAGAGATTCTTTCAATGACAATAGGTATGAATCTGTGGTTTGTTCCACAAATTTCTGAGCATTGTCCGTAATATAGACCTGGTCGGTTTATGAAGAATCTTGTTTGGTTTAGTCGTCCTGGATTTGCATCAACTTTGACTCCTATAGATGGAACAGTTCATGAATGAATTACATCTGTGGATGAAATTAGGAATCGAATTTGTGACTTATAAGGAAGAGGTAGTCGGTTGTCTACATCTAATAAACGGAAATCGTGAGTCTTGTTTTCGTTTTGAGGAATTATGTATGAGTCGAATTCAATATTCTTGAAATCTGAAAGTTCGTATGATCAATATCACTGGTGTCCAATAGCCTTCACTGTTATAATTGGGGAGTTGATTTCATCTAGTAGGTAGAGGAGCCGTAGAGATGGGAGGGCAATAAAGATTAAAGTTACTGCAGGTGCAATTGTTCAAATTAGTTCAATTGTCTGTCCTTCTAGAAGAAATCGGTGGGTGAACTTGTTTGTAAATAAAGCTGCTATAATGTAACTAACAATTAGTGTGATTATCAGTAGGATTATTATTGCATGATCATGGAAAAATGCTAGTTGTTCTATAAGAGGCGAAGATCTGTCTTGGGTGTTAATATTCAATCAGGTTGCCATTCTAAAAAAAGTTAAACTTTATGTATGGATCTTAAATCCATTGCACTAATCTGCCATATTAGATAATTAGTTAATATTGGTAGTTCGGAGTAACTATGTTCAGCTGGAGGGGTCTTTTGATATCATTCAATTGACGAAGGTATTTGGTTTGAGAAAATATTTTTACGAATAGAGGTTATTCTTTCTCATAGGATGAAAATGAAAAATAGAATTCTTACTGTAGAGATAAGTGATCCGATTGATGAAAGTACATTTCATGATAAATAGGCGTCTGGGTAGTCAGAGTATCGACGAGGTATACCTCTTAAACCTAGAAAGTGCTGAGGGAAGAATGTAAGATTTACTCCGATGAATATAGTTAGGAATTGAATCTTTAATAGCTTATTGTTCAGTGAAAATCCTGTAAATAGGGGGAATCAGTGAATAATTCCTCCCATAATTGCGAATACTGCTCCTATTGATAACACGTAGTGAAAGTGTGCTACTACATAGTAAGTGTCATGTAAAATAATATCAATTGATGAGTTAGCAAGAACTACTCCGGTTAGTCCACCTACCGTAAATAGGAAAATGAATCCAAGGGCTCATAGTATTTGTGGAGAATAATTGATTTGCGTGCCGTGGAGGGTAGCAAGTCATCTGAAAATTTTAATTCCTGTAGGTACAGCAATAATTATGGTTGCTGAAGTAAAGTAAGCTCGTGTATCAACATCCATTCCTACTGTAAATATGTGGTGTGCTCAAACTACAAATCCTAGGAACCCAATTGCTATTATTGCGTAAACCATACCAATACATCCAAACGTTTCCTTTTTACCACTTTCTTGTCTTACAATGTGGGAGATTATTCCGAATCCTGGAAGAATTAAAATATAAACTTCTGGGTGTCCAAAAAACCAGAATAGGTGTTGGTAAAGAATTGGGTCTCCTCCCCCAGCAGGATCAAAGAATGTGGTGTTTAGGTTTCGGTCTGTCAATAGTATGGTAATTGCTCCGGCAAGTACAGGAAGAGAAAGGAGAAGAAGTAGAGCTGTAATAGCAACTGCTCAGACAAATAAAGGTATTCGATCAAAGGTAATTCCTGTCGATCGTATATTAATTACCGTAGAAATGAAATTTACGGCTCCTAGAATTGAAGAAATTCCTGCTAAATGAAGACTAAAAATGGCTAAATCTACTGAGGAACCTCTGTGAGCAATGTTTGCTGATAGAGGTGGGTATACAGTTCATCCTGTTCCAGCCCCATTTTCTACGATTCTTCTTATTAGTAGCAGAGATAAAGAAGGTGGAAGTAGCCAGAATCTTATATTGTTTATTCGTGGGAATGCCATATCTGGGGCTCCCAATATTAGGGGTACTAATCAATTTCCGAAACCCCCAATTATGATTGGCATAACTATGAAGAAAATTATGATGAATGCGTGTGCAGTAACAACAACATTATAGATTTGATCATTTCCAATTAAAGATCCGGGGTTACCAAGTTCGGCTCGGATTAGTAATCTTAATGATGTCCCTAGTATTCCGGCTCATGCACCGAAAAGGAAGTAAAGGGTTCCAATGTCCTTATGATTTGTTGAAAATAATCATTTGTTAAGTGAGGTGGCTGAGCTTTAAGCGATAAACTGTAAATTTATTAACGGATTTTATCCCCTTACTAGGTCTTATATTCAATTATGATTTTGAATTGCAAATTCGAAGGTGAATTAATATTCTAAGGCTTAAAGAATTGGTTCTTTATTGGCAACTTTGAAGGTTACTAGTTTTCTTAACTTAAATCCTTGGATTTAAGTTATATTGAACGCAATGGTGATGAAGATTAACCTTATTAGAGATACGAAGTTTATAAGCGAGATAGTTATTCTATTGAATTTGAAGAATGTCTTTTGTCAAGTTTGTTCATTAATCATTATTAGGATTGATGATAAAGTAATTCGTATGTACATGAAAATTGTGAATAGGGTTAAAATAATTATGATCACAGGTAGGATAATTATTCCTCTCGATACTAGGGCTTGGATGGTTAATCATTTTGGTAAAAATCCTAAGAACGGGGGGATTCCTCTGAGAGAAAGGAAGTTTGAGATAAACCATAATTTGATTATTGGATATTCATTCATCGATTGGTAGAGTTGGTTTAGGTAAAAAATTTTGTATTTATTGAAGATTAAGACTAAATTTAAGGTAATTAAAGCGTAGACGATGAAGTAGTACAGCCAGATCGTTTCTATGATTATTATTGATCTGAGTATTCATCCCATATGATTGATTGAGGAGTATGCAAGGATTTTTCGTAATCTTACTTGATTTACACCTAAAAATCCTCTGACCACTATCGATCTAATGATTATGATTGTTATGAATAAGTAAAAATTTATGTTGTATATAAGCAGAACTATGGGGGCAATTTTCTGCCATGTTAGAATGATTAGTCTATTATTTCAATCTAGTCCCTCTATAACTTCAGGGAACCAAAAATGGAATGGGGCTGTTCCTATTTTGGTCAATAAAGCAGAGTTCATTATTAGTAAAAATGTTGATTGAAAATTAATTTGGCTGGTTAAGTCGGTCTTGTTTATTAAAATGATTATTGATGACATAATAATTGTTGATGCGATTGCTTGTACGATAAAGTATTTAATTGCAGCTTCTGAGGAAATTATTCTTTTCGTGTTCTGTATTAGTGGGATGATTGACAGGAGATTAATTTCTAGACCTAATCACATTCCTAGTCATGAATAGGAAGAGATGGAGATCAAGGTTCTGGAGAAGATTATCGTTAGGAACAAGATTTTGTAAGTTTTAGTCATTAAAAAGAAAAGAATGACTTTATATTCGGGGTATGAACCCAACAGCTTAGACTTAGCTTATCTTTTTATGTTTTAGTATATGATGTATAAAAGTTTTTGATACTTTAGGGGTTGGTTTAATTCCATCAAACGTAATGAAGGTAATAATTTTACATGATTTATTCTATCAAAATAACCCTTTTAATTTCAGGCACTTCATT